TGTTCAAACAACTACTCAGAGTTCCTAGAGCCCCTTGTAAGGCTTGTTGGAAAACCCGCCGTCGGACTTGATTAATCGCCCTTTGTTGTTCAAACTGAATAGTTTCGTTTTTGTAATTTTCTAGTTGTTTCAAAGTCTTAGAAGTGGAATTAATAAAATTCAATTTTTCTCGCCCTATCTCAGAGTATCCATTGACTCGAAACTGATCTGCCTCCATTTCCACTTTTCGTAAGCGAGTCCGGGCCTTTTCCAGCTGTTCAATGGCTCCCCCACGCAGTTCTTCTGAATTTCGAATAGTATTCAAGATCCTCTGTTTTCGATTATCTAATAAATCACTTAATGAAAGTAGATTCTCTTTCCATTCATTTAAAAACTTCCATGATCCCTTCCCGAACCAAACATGAATCTTTCGATTCATTTGGCTCTCACGCTCAATTACTTATGATAAATTACCATATCTTTTTTTGAATGTAATGAGCGTATCCTCTATTCTCTCTTCATATTCAAAAATAAAAATATCAAACCCAATCACTAATCCAAAACCAAAAAAGTCGGAGGACTCTTCTGACCAAACAAAAATATGTAATTGTCAGCAAAGTTGTTTCTTTTTTTTTTCAAATCCAAAAAGGGTTTCTTCCTTTATACACAAAACATAGGTCGTCGATTCAGCATTGGATAAAAGGGTGGATTTAATCCCAATTTTTCTAATAAGCGATTCAAATAATTTTATCCATATGAGTGTTCTATATCGATAAATTATTCATTTTGAAAGCATCTCTATATTACTATTAATATTGTGGTAGAAAGAGTACCATGCTGCGTCTGGACTTCAAACGATTTAGCTTTAACCATAGTTAATGGTCCCACATTTTTGGTTGATAGAGAATCAAAGTGGATTTACCAACGAATCACGAAATGCTGTGGTTCTTGCATATGATTTATTTATTCAGAAGTCATTCGTGAGATCATGTACCTCTCTTTCCTAGTTATAACAGAAAAAGTACAGCTGGTTGGATCCAGCCTATTCTTGAAATAAACAACTCGCACGCACTCCCTTTCCAAAAAAAACCAATACCCCAAGCACTACACTTAGATTTATTAGATTTGTTGCTAAAATATCGGTATTAAACCCGAAACTCCCGGCGGACGGCCAGTGACCCAAAGAAACGAAAGAATCGGTTACATTTTTCATATGATCTCCTCTTATAGATAGACAAAAAAAAAAAAGAACAGAGTTCTTTTTGTATCACCCCGCCCCCTTTTTATATAGAAATTTTCCAATTTCTAAATCGAATCTTTTTTGACTCGATTTAGAAATGGTGAATTACCCCCTTTATTGAAACCCTTCCTAAAAAACCTAAAAGGGGGTTCCTTGGACTACTAACGGAAAGGATGAAAGCGAGTGGGTATGCTAATTCCTCATCCGCAAATCAGCCCCTCCCGTGGGTTATTTTATCAACGAATAAGTAATTGCAGGAACGAAATCTTGATATAATTCGAAAAAGCAAATGACAGGTTCAAGGCAATAAAATATGCAAAAATTTTATTTTTCTTATTTCTAAGATTAAACAAAAGGATTCGCAAATAAAAGTGCTAATGCTACAACCAGGCCATAAATTGTTAAAGCTTCCATAAAAGCTAGACTAAGCAATAAAGTACCTCGTATTTTTCCCTCCGCCTCGGGCTGTCTCGCGATACCTTCTACAGCTTGGCCCGCAGCAGTACCTTGACCAACTCCAGGTCCAATAGAAGCAAGCCCTACAGCCAATCCAGCAGCAATAACGGAAGCGGCAGAAATCAGTGGATTCATGATAAGTTCCTCATACAAAAAAAAAGAAATGGTTAATGATACAGTCAGCCGATGAATTCTAACTTAATTATTCCATCGCTACAATTCATCCAGTCGAAGTCACTACAAACTTCAAATTTAAGTAATAATATTATTCAATATTATTCAAGGAGCAAAACTACTTCACTTCGATATCTTTTTTTTGTTCCTATCGACAAGGTCTTTGCGAATCCGTACGACTTTCGTCCGTCCATTTCTTTGTTCCGAACCATTCTTTGAATTCTTCGATCTTTTTCTTGATTTCATCCATTTATTCATTCAACTCACAGTCCCCGAGGATACGTAAGGACTTCTATTGGAATACCCATCGAAATTTCTAGTAGTAAGGCAAATTGAATATATATTTAATTCATATATAACTAGTCAAATATCTAATATCACATATACATGTCTTTCTTCCATAACGTAAACCAACTCTTCATTCATCTTAGATTCAATCGGATTCGAGAATCATGCGTCGAAACAAGTTGACTTATAACATAGTGACCTTATTACATATAATATACCTTAGTGCAATCTCCCTCTCCGATCCGAATCGTCCTATTTTTTCCGAATCCCCCCTTTTTTTTAATCACACGTCGTAAACCACAAGAATTATTATTCAAATTATGATTATGATTCCGAATAGGAAATATTCGGGTTGGCTGACCA